GCCCGTTGTGTCATAGCACTTAATTGCGGAAATAAATGGAATTATACCAGCAGCTCTCCCGTATTCCCCTATTCAACTTGGGTTTTAGAACAGTCCATTATTTCTGATTGATCCATACCAATAAAATATTCATGGCATGCAGAAACTAGTCTTCGAGGAGTAATTACAATATTACTAGTTAGTAACAAGTTGAGCAAATACTTCATATGGTCTCTCACAATGATATGGAACGGATAATCATGGATTGCTTATCCCAGTTTATCAGTACCTAAAATTGTTGTTACCGCCCTGATGGTTCAATAGTTTTTGCATCTCCATACTTTCCTGTATTACTATAAACAATTACGAAGAACTTTTCATGACTACTAAAGATCGCGACAGAAGATCCAGATATCTCCCCGGATAGGATTCGAACCTACGACCCATCGGTTAACAGCCGACTGCTCTACCACTGAGCTACCGAGGAAACGTGAGAAAACTTTAATCTCATATACATAATCCTATTCTCTGGACTAATCCACGTCCAAAGTGTTGAATTCGAAAAATTCAAATTTATTTTTGAAACTTCCTAAAATTCAGGTCTACTCTACCCCTCTATTATAGGAAAAAGAATGAAGGATAGCAATCCCCTCGACTTTTACGGGGAGAGCAGTTAACAACTTCTCACTGCTTTACCCCCCGACCCCCCGGAAATCAACCATTGCTAAATGTTTCCTTGTATGAAGGAGAACGTAGTGAGCTATTCATATAATTGAGGGAATTACATCGAATCTGAATATTTGAACAATTAATAACGAAATGATACCCAGAATTAATCCGAATAGATAGAGGGATATTCGTCCTACTTGTCCGTATTTGAATCCTTCCCCTCCGAAAAAGCTTGAAATGCCTATCCCATTAACAATACCGTCTATTACCCATTGATCAAAGAACGAAATAGATTTTGCTGAGAGGCGTGTACCTCTAATAAAAACAAAATTGTATAGCTTATCAATATAAGCTCGATTATACGACCAATTATAAATAGTATTTAATAGAAAACCCAAAATTCCGTCTAATTTAGGATCTATATTTTCACGTAAGTTTCGTGAGTAGAAAGATTCAGGTCCATATATTATGAATGATATAACTATTCCCACAGATGCTATAATAGTAGAAGGAATAGCTTCACGAATAAAATCGAACTTAAATGAAATTAAAAATGAAATTAACAGTTTATGGAAAAGGTGGTATCGGTAAATCAACGAGTAGTTGTAATATTTCAATAGCTTTTGCAAAACGTGGTAAAAGAGTCTTACAAATTGGATGTGATCCCAAACATGACAGTACGTTTACTTTGACAGGATTTTTGATCCCTACAATAATAGATACTCTTGAAATAAAAAATTATCATTATGAAGATGTATGGCCAGAAGATATTATCCATAAAGGTTTTGGAGAAGTTGATTGTGTGGAAGCTGGGGGACCACCTGCTGGAACAGGCTGTGGAGGATATGTTGTAGGCGAAACGGTTAAATTATTAAAAGAATTAAATGCTTTTGATGAGTATGATATAATTTTATTTGATGTGTTGGGTGATGTAGTATGTGGTGGTTTTGCTGCTCCCTTAAATTACACTGATTATTGTATCATAATAACTGATAATGGTTTTGATGCATTATTTGCCGCGAATCGCATTGTAGCTTCGGTTCGAGAAAAATCTAATACGCATCCATTACGATTAGCAGGATTAGTCGGAAATCGAACATCTCATCGGGATCTTATTGATAAATATATAGAAGTATGTCCAATGCCTGTTTTGGAGATATTACCTCTTATTGAATATATTCGAGTATCTCGAATAAAAGGTAAGACCTTGTTTGAAATGGCTGAATCGCAAACAGAACTTAATTATATTTGTGATTATTATTTAAATATAGCAGATCAATTATTATGTCAGCCAGAAGGAGTAATACCAAAAGAAATACCAGATCGAGAATTGTTTGGTTTATTATCAAATTGTTATTTAAATCCTAGGACTAGAGTAAATAAAAAAAATATTGAAGAAATAGATATTGATTTTATGTTACTTTAAAAAAGTAAAAAAAAAAAAATAGAGTAAGATGGTATATAGAATATAAAAAATAAAGTAGAATAAGTAGATCTCATGAAAACAGTTGAAAACCTCATTTTCGAATGTGAAACTGGTAATTATCATACTTTTTGTCCTATTAGTTGTGTAGTTTGGTTATATCAAAAAATTGAAGATAGTTTTTTTTTAGTAATAGGTACAAAGACTTGTGGATATTTCTTACAAAACGCTCTTGGCGTAATGATTTTTGCAGAACCACGTTATGCGATGGCCGAATTGCAAGAAAATGACATATCAGCTCAATCAAATGATTATGAAGAGTTAAGGAGGTTATGTGTTGATATCAAAAAAGCTATAAATCCTAGTGTTATTATATGGATTGGTACATGTACTACAGAAATAATAAAAATGGATTTAGAAGGAATTGCCTCTAAAATAGAAATAGATTTTGGAATACCGATTATAGTAGCAAGAGCAAACGGATTAGATTATGCTTTTACTCAAGGAGAAGATACGGTTCTAGCTGCTATGATACAACGTTGTCCAGAGGAAGAATCTTTAAATTCTCAAAGTGATTTTGATTATAATTTTCAATCTAATCAGCCTTCGTTAGTTTTATTTGGATCGGTGCCCTCAACCGTTTCTTCTCAACTGAATTTAGAATTGAAATATCAATCCATTTCAGTTTCAGGATGGCTTCCTTCTCAGAGATACACCGAACTACCATATCTAAAAAAAGGTTTTTATGTGTGTGGTATTAATCCATTTTTGAGTCGCACGGCTACAGCCTTGATGCGACGTAGAAAATGTAAATTAATCGGTGCACCTTTTCCTATCGGCCCCGATGGAACACGTGCTTGGATCGAAAAAATTTGTCTCACTTTCAACAAGAAACCCCAAGGCTTGGAAGAAAAAGAAAATAAAATTTGGAACGAGTTAAAAAACCATCTTCATTTATTACAAGGTAAGTCAGTTTTTTTTATGGGAGATAATTTATTAGAAATATCTATAGCAAGATTTCTAATACGATGTGGCGTTATTGTTTATGAAATAGGCATTCCGTATATGGATAAGAGGTATCAAATCGCTGAATTATCATTATTGGGTCATACATGTAAAAAAATGTGTGTACCAATACCACGAATTGTAGAAAAACCAGATAATTATAATCAAATACAAAGGATACGTGAATTACAACCTGATTTAGTTATTACGGGTATGGCTCATGCGAATCCCTTAAAAGCTAGAGGAATTAATATAAAATGGTCAGTTGAATTTATTTTTGTTCAAATTCACGGATTTGTAAATGTCAAAGATTTGCTTAACTTATTTACTCGTTGTTTGCACCTAAATCCAAGTTGAGATATACTTTATTAAAACAAACAATTAACTAATTGGTAGTGATAGAATCTAAAAATTGAGTATATGATACCAAAGGTTCAAAATCCAACTCTAAAAAAAGAATTATTGTTTTTTTTTATTTGGAAGGTTTTAGGCGATTAATTAAAAATTTGTTAAAAAAGAATAAAGAATTTTAATACAAACTGAAAAACTGAAAAAAAAAATGGAAATTTATTGCTTTTTATACGAGAGTTGTGTTATAATAAGGTACAGTGATTAATAATTGGTTTATAACTCACTAATTATATAAAAGGTTATATTATTTGTAATTTACTTAAAGAAGGAAAAGGGAATGGAAAGCCTATTTTTAGTTATTTCTATGTATTTTGGAATGATACAGACGTCTATAAAAGTTGTAGGTCCTTTTATGTTGTTTGGAGTTTATTATGGTTTTATTACTACACTGCCCATGGGTCCTTCTCATATTTTGGCAATAAGATCACAATTAATAGAAGGTACTAAAGCGGGCAAGGCGGCTGTTAGTGGATTAATGTTGGGACAAGTATTAATGTACCTATCAATATATTTAACCCCACTCTACATAATGTTAATACGACCTCATTTATTTACATTATTAATTCTACCATATTTGTTTTTTTATTGGAATCGAACCAAAGAACTTGTACAATATAAAGAATTACGTTCAATTGATTCAATAAGTAATGTTAGATTACGCACGATTTTTCTGGACAGTCTTATCTTTCAATTATTAAATCCAGGTCTTTTACCAAGTCCTGTATTAACACGATTATCACATGTTTTGATGTTTCGTTATAGTGGTAATGTTTTTTTTGTAATTAGTAGTATTGTTGGTTGGTTAAGTGGTCAGATATTATTTTTTAACCTAGCTAAAAATCTCTTTGTTCGAATAGAGTATGACTCACCTATATTTTATGCATTTCTTAAACGTATAATACACCAATCTTTTAGTACTATAAGTATTTTTTGCGTCCTTCTTCATATGGGAAGAGCGCCTGTTCCACTTATTACTAAAAAATATGCCGATCATCCTACAATTTTTGATAAGACAATACTAGAGGTCGAATTTGAGTTTTTATGGTTTCACAGACCATGGCCCACCTCGTTTTTTGCTGAAGACAGATGGAATCAACCCAAGCGATATATACACAATTCATTTATAAGCCGCCAAGCTCCTGTCAAACAACAGCTAGCGGACTACTTTTTTGATAAATGTATAATAGACGGAAAAGAAAGGTTATCTTTTACAGCTCTACCCAATTTACATATTGTAAAAGGACAATTAACAAATTGGGGTAACCGTTTTTTAGATATACCATCCGAAGATTTTTCTTATAAAAAGTGGATTAATAATAAACGAGAAAAAAATGAAATGTTAATTCATGAATTTGAAGATCGAATAAAATTGATGAAAAAGGGCTTTAGCATCCAACAAGCAATGGAAAAACGAACTGGAATTTTGCAAATATGTAAAAAAGAAAAGGTTAAGAAAAGAGTTCTGCCAAAAATATTGGATCCTTTCTTTAACTCCCGCTTACGTGCATCAAGTTCAGCTTTGGAATCCTACTTACTGTTTCCAGAATTGAAGAAAAAACTAACAGACGACGAAGTTTTTGAGATAGAAAATTTACCCAGTTGGGAAGCTTTGTTGGCAACTATTAAAAGAATGAAAGTAAAAGAAACTAAGTTAGAAGAATGGATTCTAGATAATTATACAGATCCAAAACGTGCTGAATTTCCGTTAGTTTTGGATTTGTTGTCTTGGAATGCAAAAAGAATTTTTGCATTTATTTTAGATAATACAAAAACCTCAAACAGTCGTAATTTGTATTACGAAATTCGTGATTATAAAGAATATTTTGGTACTAAAGATATACAATGGAAGTATGTGGTGAGATTGCATCGTACTGATAAGTCTTTATTTTCTATTTATATGGAAAGAGCAGAAAATCTAAAACTTATTTATGCTTTCAAATTATTACAGTCAAGTTTTGATGAATTTGCTGAATTTCTTCATTTAAATAAATTCAAAAAATCGACTGGATTAAAAATCAATTTTGTGCCAATCCAAAAATTATTTATCCTTTTAACTAAATTTATATCAATAATAAAAAGAAAAAGTTGGTCAGTCTTTTTCTTTGAAGACATCAAACCTAAATTCTCAGAAATTCAAAAATCATTGGCTAGATTCAATCGAATGGTAAAATTTGATCGAGTTGACATTATAAGTTCTCTTACCGATGTTCGTCAAAGAAAAATGAAAAATCTTGAAATTGCTGGAATTGATGGAGGAAAACTAGTCCCTTTAAACAGACGTTTCTCAAAAAAGACTGATTTTCGTAGAAGACTGGTAAAAGGAGCAATGCGTCCACTGCGCCGTAAAATGCTAGTCTGGAATATTTTACAATACAGAGCGCACTCTCCCTTTTTCTTCCGAATACTCGATATATCGACTCTCTCAAAAACAGATTCAGTTATCTATGACGAGTGGGTAGATCAAAATGAAATAATTTCTGGAATAGAAATAGAACAAAAGAAAAAAGATGAACGCCGAGCTCAATCAGCCAGATTAGACTTTTCCATGGCTCAAAATGGTAGGAGTCTATTATTACTCTTTCAGTCCTCTTTCAGGAAGTACATCAAATTACCTCTATTAATTGTATCTAAAAATATTGGACGTATGCTGTTGTTTCAATCTCCAGAATGGCGGGAAGATTGGACTGAATGGAAACAAGAAGTCCATGTAAACTGCCTATACAACGGTGATGAAGTAGTACATGGAGGATTACCTGATAGTTGGCTGAGAGAAGGTTTTCAAATAAAAATAATATACCCTTTTCATTTAAAACCCTGGCATGATCATGTAAAAACGAATACAACTCATTCATTAAATGAAGTCGATAATAACTATTTGGTTCAGATAAAACAACAAGAAAAATTGTTTTCTTTTTTGACACCGTGGGGACGGCAAACTGCTATACCTTTTGGTACTGTCCAGAAAGAACCTTCATTTTGGAAACCTATTTGGAAAGAATTGAGAAAAATCGTTGAAAAAGGTTTTTTTACTGTATTAGAAAACTATTCTAAATTGATCGAGGTCACAAATATTTTTAATTCTGAAAAAAATCAAAAAAGTTTTAAAACATCTCAGATTGATGTGCTAGATAATATATATAATAATGAACTTAATAATGCATCAACGGATAATTTTAATATTAAAGACTCGGCCCTAACTAATATATTGATTGAAAAAAGGAGTAATATAAATACCTCTATTAACAGTGAAGACGAAATTGAATCGGGGTTTAGTGAAAGAATCAAAGAATATGAGGATTTTTCAATATTGGGAAACGAAGAAACCTTTTCTTCCTCTGAATTAGATAAAATACTAAAATTGGAAATTTCCAACTTTAGTAGCTGGGTTTTTGCTGGTAAAAAACAGTTGATTCATATCCAAGAACGTTTAATACTTTTGCGAAGATCCTTTTTTGATTTAAATGAAACATGGTTTTATTCTATCGATCTTTTTTGTCAGAAAATAAAAAGAAATTTCTTCCAACGATCATTTACCTCATTGAATATAACCTTAAATGTATTAACACAATTATTACAAAATATTAATTCTATTTTGGATGAAGTAAAGAATCAGATTTTAGAAGAATTAAATCGAAAATATAATCGTAATCAAAAAATATCTTCAATTTCGCAAGCCTATATCATCCATCGATTATGGCATACAAAAACGATATCAAAATTGGATTTAAATCATTTAGTACAACAATTGAATACGAATATTCAAGATAATAAAGATGTATTAAATAGCTCAAAACAAACTCAAAAAGATTTCAATTTCATAAATGTTCCCTATGAGCATATTCAAGATTTTATAGAAACACGAGGAATTCTAAAAGATCCTCGGGATTTTAATGAGAAAGATTGGAATAACTGGTTAAAAGGTCTTAAGCAATACAACCTACCTTCGAAAATCTGGGTCAAAATAGCACCATTAAAATGGAAGGTTGAACTCAAGAAATATTGGAAATCGACAAAAAATAATATTGATCTGAGATCTCAAGTTTCTGGAGAAATTAAGATTCATTCCTTGTACCAAGAAAACCCTCAATTAAGAAATAGGTTGAATAATCTTCATAAACGTTCCAAATATAATGAACTTTTATACAGTTTTCTGGATGCTTCCAGGGATTCAGACATCAAGAAAGTATCGGTATGGGATACAGAAAATCCTGAAGGAATTTTAACTGCAAAAAGTTTGCAAAAAATACGTAGATTGAGTAAGAAAAAGAAAGATCAATTAAATCTTCTTTCCAATCGAGATATACAGAAAAAAAATAAAGCAAGCCTGGATCCTAAATTTATATTATGGTTCCTGCCGGATCTTGTTCAAAAGAAAAAACAATTATTTTTAGAAACAGGAATATTTGTGCCAAAACCCTCTCTAATACAAAAAAGAAGCAATACAAAGAAATTTCAACGAGTCGAACTCTTTTTTGAGCATGATTTAGGTAATACAGGTGATTGGGATCAAATACAGGAATTAGAGTTAAATAAAAGACAGAGTCATCCGGTTATTGATCAATTCTTCTGGCAATCAAACATTCATGAGAATGAATTTACACGGTTAAGAGATCTTATATCTATCATGAATGTGACAAAAGAAGATAATTTATCTACTTTATCTGCATTATGTGATAAGATGGATATAGATTTAAATTTCTTAAAAATTATGTCTGAAACTAGAAAACTAGAACTTCCAGGACTACTGACTAAAAAGTATTTGATTAATAAAGGACATCGTAGATTTCGAGTTTTAGATGACCAGATATTGATGTATAAGACGATAAGTGTTTTATTGAAATTTAAAAAGAGATTTAAGAAACGATTTGATAAAAATTTATTTAGTCAATGTACAACATGTCTACTGGTTGAAGATTTTGAAAAAAAGACTAATTCAAATCTATATAATCTAGAAGATCTTTTACTTCCTAGACGTCGTCGAGAAACTAGAATTTTAAGAACCTTATTCTCTCAACAATCTTCACAAGATCCGATGATAGATCCGGCAGATATTAGTCCAATAGAAGATCAAAAAAAACAAGGATATTTTAATCCCTTAAATCAGAGTCAAATCACAAAACGTTTTATATGGCCTAGTTTCAGATTTGAAGATATTGCTTGTATGAATCGATTCTGGTTCAATACAAATAATGGAAGTCGATTTACTATGCTAAGAATTCGTATGTATCCACCAATTGGATAAAATAGAAATTATTATTACAAGAAGAAATTGATTTGATGAATTCTTTTTGGAATAGAGAAATCTATTCCAAAAAGAATTTTATTCTATGATATACTAAAAATTTCATATTATTGTGAGGAACCTTTATTTTTATGAGTGAAAATTTATCTATCGACCCATCAACACCTCTTGTCAAAAAGATGACGGGATCTGTTGAATTTCAAATTGATTGTCTAACAAAAAGAGTTTTAATACTTACTCGGCATTTAAAAAAACACTCAAAGGACTATTCATCCCAAAGAGGATTGTGGAAAATTTTGGGAAAACGTAAACGCCTTCTACAATTTTTGTACAAGAATAACATAAATTCATACAAGAATTTGATTATTCAATTAGGTATTCGTGGACCGATAAAGTTTTGATATAATGAAAATAGAATCAGAAACTTTTAACAATTTTATTTATTAATCAACTTTTTTTCATTCAGATAGGAGTGATGAGAAAACTACTAAAAATCTCATAAGGAACTATGACCATGTTTGTTGCAAGAAAAGATCCCATGTTAGTGAGTATGGGTCCCCATCATCCGTCAATGCATGGTGTTCTTCGACTTATTGTTACTCTAGATGGCGAAAATGTTCTCGATTGCAAACCTGTATTGGGTTATTTACACCGAGGGATGGAAAAAATTGCTGAGAACAGAACAATTATACAATATCTTCCATATGTAACAAGATGGGATTATTTAGCTACCATGTTTACTGAAGCTATAACAGTAAATGCACCAGAAAAATTGACTAATATAAGAATACCCAAAAGAGCTAGTTATATACGAGTAATAATGTTAGAGCTAAGTCGTATAGCTTCCCACTTATTATGGTTAGGTCCTTTCATGGCTGATGTTGGTGCCCAAACTCCTTTTTTCTACATATTAAGAGAGAGGGAGATGATCTATGACTTATTTGAAGCTGCTACAGGTATGAGAATGATGCATAATTATTTTCGTATTGGAGGAGTAGCTGCAGATATACCGTATGGTTGGGTAGACAAATGTTTGGATTTCTGTGATTATTTTTTACCAAAAATAAATGAGTATGAAAAACTTATTACAGATAATCCTATTTTTTTGGGACGGGTGGAGGGCATCGGTACTATTGGTACACAAGAGGCCATAAATTGGGGTTTATCAGGTCCTATGTTACGGGCTTCAGGAGTTCAATGGGATCTTCGAAAAGTCGATCATTATGAATGTTATGATGAATTGGATTGGGAAATTCAATGGCATAAAGAAGGAGATTCGTTGGCTCGTTATTTGGTAAGAATTGGAGAAATGAAAGAATCCACGAAAATTATTCAACAGGCTATAAAAGTTCTTCCTGGAGGTCCTTACGAAAACTTGGAAGCAAGACGAGTAGGAGAAGGAAGAATTTCAAAATGGAATGATTTTGACTATCAATTCATAAGCAAAAAATCTTCCCCAACTTTTCGATTACCTCAACAAGAACATTACGTTCGAGTCGAAGCACCTAAAGGTGAGTTGGGTATCTTTCTCATTGGTAATGATAGTGTGTTTCCCTGGAGATGGAAAATTCGTCCGCCTGGGTTTGTAAATTTGCAAATTCTTCCTTCCTTAGTTAAGGGCATGAAATTGGCAGATATTATGACAATTTTGGGTAGTATAGATATTATTATGGGGGAGGTCGATCGTTGAGATGATAAAAAGTATAATAAATTTATGGAATATTTTTTTCTATTTTTTTTCTGAGACATTCTTTTCAGATAATTTTGTAGATTTTATAAGAGTCCTGTTTTTTATTTTCATTCTTTTATTGAGTGTTACAGTAGGGGTTTTAGTTATTGTATGGCTTGAACGAAAGATATCTGCTGGAATACAACAACGCATTGGACCGGAATATGCAGGTCCTTTGGGAATTGGTCAAGCTTTAATAGACGGCATTAAATTGTTGTTGAAAGAAGATATTATTCCAGCCGAAGGTGATAATTTATTGTCCAATATTGGACCGGCTATTGTCATAGTACCGATCTTTCTTAGTTTTTTGGTAATACCGTTTGGACAAAATGTAATTCTGGCCGATCTAGGCATCGGTGTTTTTCTTTGGATTGCCTTTTCCAGCATAGCTCCTCTTGGACTTCTTATATCGGGTTATGGATCAAACAATAAATACTCTTTTTTGGGCGGTCTTCGAGCTGCAGCTCAATCTATTAGTTATGAAATTCCTCTAGCTTTATGTGTTCTATCTATATCTTTACGTGTGATTCGTCGAGGGATTTAGAATTGTTATAGAAAAAAGGGTAAAAGCTATTGAAATTTATCTATATTTTTAGATTTTTTCCTTTTCCTTTTTATTTTTTTTATTTCCTTTAAAAACTGGATATTCATATGGGTGAAATTAGACAGCTCAGTGCCGTAAAACAATTAAATCCCATCCTCCATGTACAGGAGTGACAGCATACGTAAAACAGTAAAGACTGTTTAACCCAGGTGTTTTTGGATATCTGATAGCGGAAACGAAAGATGAAGGTTGAATAAATTTTGGTTTTTTCACCATATATCACTATATTAAGCAGGAGTGGATGGTTAGAAACACAAAAATACAAAAAAGGTTAGTTAATAGATAGAACCTAAATCTCTGTTTATCTGGATAAGACCTTGATATCAGTAGAGATTATTAAGTAGTACTTTCTTGAAAACCCCGATCTTAAGTATATACCTATCCACTAGAAACATGATTATCCGGAACGATATAATTTTTCTGATCTTTACCAAAAGTCAAAATACAATTTTGTGATCGTTAGATAACTTAATGTGATCTTTTTAAATTTATACTAATTAAATTTAGCATTAATTTTATCAAATTTCAAAATTTAATGAAAAAAAAAGAAAATCAGTAAATTGGAGATAGATTCGGAAGCTTCAAATTCTGTAGCAGATAGAATCTCATTAGTTTATTTAGGTTTTAATTACAAAAAATTAGGAACAAGCTTTCAACAAAAGTAAAAAAAATTACTGTTTTAATGACCTAATTGAAATCATCAATGAGGAGCCGTATGAAATGAAAGTTTCATGTACGGTTTTGAAATAGAGGTAGTTTAACACTGAATGTTGCTACCGACTATATTTATCAAAAAGTTTAAGTACAATTGCTATAGTTGAAACACAGGCCAAATACGGGATTTTTGGCTGGAATTTATGGCGTCAACCCATAGGTTTTTTTATATTTCTAATTTCTTCGTTAGCCGAATGTGAAAGATTACCATTTGACTTGCCAGAAGCAGAAGAAGAATTGGTAGCAGGTTATCAAACGGAATATTCAGGTATTAGATTCGGTTTGTTTTATGTTGGCTCCTATTTAAATTTATTGATTTCTGCTCTCCTGGTAACAGTACTTTATTTAGGTGGCTGGAATTTTTCTTTTCCCTTTTTCATCGATTTTTCATGGATTGGTAATAATTTAGTTATTGAGATACTTAAGCTTTTATCAGGTATATTTATTACATTAACCAAAACTTTTTTATTTATCTTCATTTCTATCATGACTAGATGGACCTTACCCAGAGTCAGAATAGATCAATTATTAAATCTTGGTTGGAAATTTCTATTACCTGTCGCTCTAGGTAATTTTTTGTTAACTGCTTCATTTCAATTATTATCGTTAAAATAAATGAAATCTATTCCAAATGACAATCTATAGAGAAGTTAAATCCAATATAACTAACAGACCAAAAATTGTTAATCTTTTTATTGAAGGATATATACCATATGTTTTCCTTACTAAATGGACTTCGTAATTATAGCGAACAAGCAATACAAGCGGCAAAGTACATTGGTCAAGGATTTTCTGTCACTACGGATCATATAAATCGCTCCCCGATGACTATTCAATACCCTTATGAAAAATTGATTCCATCAGAACGTTTTCGTGGACGAATTCACTTCGAGTTCGATAAATGTATTGCTTGTGAAGTCTGTGTTCGTGTATGTCCAATCAATTTACCTGTTGTAGATTGGGACCTAAAAAAAGATCTAAGAAAAAAGCAACTTAAAAATTATAGCATTGATTTTGGAATTTGTATTTTTTGTGGCAATTGTGTTGAATATTGTCCTACTAATTGTTTATCGATGACTGAAGAATATGAACTTTCGACGTATGATCGTCATGACTTGAATTACGATCAGATTGCTTTGGGTCGGTTACCCACTCCAGTGGTTTTAGACCCAATGATTCAACCAATTTGGAACTTAAACTATCTTCCTAAAGGTCTTATGGAAGGACATTCCAATTCAAGAACCATTACTCATTTTGAGTAGAAAATAATTTTGAATGAAGATTTTATTTTTTTGCTAATTAATCCAAACAAGGTCAAATATTTTTTTTTTATCTAATTTTATTATGAATTATGAATTTTACTGACTCAATTCGTAACTCTATTCTAGTAATAATCGAAGCAGGTATTATTCTGGGAAGTTTAGGAGTAGTCTCGCTTAGCAATATAATATATTCTGCTTTTTTGTTAGGATTTGTTTTCATTTGTATAGCATTCTTATATCTCACTCTAAATGCAGACTTTTTATCTGCTGCACAAATTTTAATTTATGTGGGAGCTGTTAATGTTTTAATTGTTTTTGCTGTTATGCTTATTAATAACCCAAAAGAAATTAAAACTAAAGAGCCATGGAATATATCTAACAATATATCTCTCTTTCTTTGTACAAGTCTTTTCGTTTCATTAAGTTTCACGATATTAAAGACTAATTGGTCAAATCTGTATTCGATTCAGCATTCGTTGAATATTTTAGACCAGACGCCCAGTAATATTCGACTAATTGGAAAAAATTTATTGACCAAATTTTTAATTCCTTTTGAACTGTTATCAATACTTCTTCTTGTGGCTTTAATAGGAGCTATTACTATAGCTCGTCGAGATGAATTTATTGAAGCAGACGATTCTAAAAATTTAGATTCTAAAGAGGAATCAGTATAAAAAAAACAAACAAAATTTGAATATTCACTGTCTAAAATTTTATAGAAATCTAATCAATATATTATGTTTGAACATGTTCTTATTTTGAGTTCTTATCTGTTTTGTATTGGATTCTACGGATTAATAACAAGTCGAAATATGGTTAGAGCACTTATGTGTCTTGAATTAATTTTCAATGCAATTAATATAAATTTTGTTACATTTTCTAATTTCTTGGATTCACAAGAAATTAAAGGAGAAGTTTTTGCCATTTTCATCATAGCTATTGCAGCAGCCGAAGCAGCAATTGGATTGTCTATTATTTTGGTTTTATATCGTAATGGACGATCAAATCAGATCAATGAGTTTAATTTATTGAAATGGTAATACTAACCCCCCCCCCCTGCCCTCCAAAAAAATTAAATTTTATCTACCCTATGAACAATAACTAATTCATTTATAATTAATGTAGTTAAATACTTTTCTTGAATCGATTTTATTAACCATTCAAATACAATAGGAGTAAGTAAAAACAATGGCGCATTCTGTTAAAATTTATGATACATGTATTGGTTGTACCCAATGTGTACGTGCTTGTCCTACTGATGTTTTAGAAATGACTCCGTGGGGTGGCTGCAAAGCAGGTCAAATCGCTTCTGCCCCTAGAACGGAGGATTGTGTTGGTTGTAAAAGATGTGAATCCGCGTGCCCTACTGATTTTTTAAGTGTACGTGTTTACTTGGGAGCGGAAACGACTCGTAGTATGGGTCTAGCGTATTGATTCTTGTTTTTAGAAATAATATTTATTTCTTTTTTTTTGCATCTCCCATAAACCGCAAACCCATACTCAAATTTAAGAGTATGGGTTTCATACTGAAGTTTTATTTATTATGATCAATCTACCTTGGCTAACAATAATTGTACTCTTTCCCATTTCCGCTGGTTTTTTAATTCCATTCCTTCCACAGTCTCAAAACAAAATAATTCGATGGTATGCTCTCGGGATTTGTGTTTTAGAATTTCTTTTTATAACCCATATCTTTTATAATTTATTTCAATTTAATAACCCCACCATTCAACTGGAAGAAAATTATAATTGGATTAATTTTATTAATTTACATTGGAAGTTAGGAATTGATGGTCTTTCTATGGCATTAATTTTATTAACCGGATTCGTCACTAGCCTAGCGCTTTTAGCAGCGTGGCCAATTACAACAAATACGAGATTATTTCATTTCCTTATGCTAGCGATGTATAGTGGTCAGATTGGATTATTTACTTCCCAAGACCTTTTACTTTTTTTTCTCATGTGGGAATTGGAGTTAATACCTGTTTATCTTCTTTTGGCTATGTGGGGTGGCAAAAGACGTTCCTACTCTGCTACAAAATTTATTTTATACACAGCAGGCGGATCCATTTTTCTACTATTAGTATCTTTAGCAATGGGACTTTATGGGGCCAATAATCCTTCATTTGCTTTTTCTAGTTTGATTTCTAAATCATATCCTGTTTCATTAGAAATCATATTGTATTTAGGGCTTTTAATAACCTTTGCAGTTAAATTACCAATATTTCCTTTTCATACTTGGCTGCCGGATACTCACGGAGAAGCACATTATAGTACTTGTATGCTTCTAGCAGGAATTTTATTGAAGATGGGGGGTTATGGATTAATTCGAATTAATATGGAATTATTATCCAAGGCCCATACGATATTTGCTCCTTGGTTGGTTATTATAGGATCAATTCAGATTGTTTATGCATCACTTATTTCTTTTAATCAAAAAAATTTGAAAAGAAGGATAGCTTATTCTTCAATTTCTCATATGGGATTTGTAATTATAGGTATTGGATCACTAACAGATACAGGACTGAATGGAGCTTTATTGCAAATGATTTCACATGGTTTGATAAGTTCAGCACTGTTTTTTTTAGCGGGAACTAGTTATGATCGAACGCGTACTCTTATGATCAATCAATTAGGTGGACTAGCGATGTCGATGCCTAAATTATTCACTTTCTTTATTCTTTTTTCAATGGCCTCTTTTGCATTACCGGGTATGAGTGGATTTATGGCAGAATTATTGGTATTTCTAGGACTAATAATTAACAAAAATTATTCCGTATTGTTTAAAATAGTTATCACTTTTTTGGAAGGTTTGGGAATCATACTAACGCCTATTTATTTATTAGCCATGTTACGCCAAATGTTTTACGGATACAAAATTTTTGAGGTTTCAAACTGGTATGTTTTTGATTCGGGACCAAGAGAAATTTTTATTTCAATCTGTTTATTTTTACCAGTAGTAGCTATTGGTTTTTATCCGAACTTTGTTTTAACTATCTGGGCCACTGGAGTCGAATCTATTATATCCCGTTACTCGTAATGAAAAAAGCTTTGTTAGTTATGTATGTCGATCAAATAGAAAACTTGTCTTTTTAGAAAAAAAAAAAAAGCTATACTAACCATCCATAAGTATGGAGACCTATTCCTAATAGATTGACCCCTAAATAACAAATCCAAACCGAGAAGAATCCTGAACAAGCAACTATTGCTGATTCTTTTCTTCGCCAACCATTATTTATTCTGGTATGTAAATAAATAGCATATATGATCCAAGTAATTAAAGCCCAAGTTTCTTTGGGATCCCAATTCCAAAAGGATCCCCATGTTTCATTAGCCCATACAGCTCCTGAAAGAATACCAACAGTTAGACAAATAAAACCTAAATTGATAATACGGGAACTCCATTGATCTAGTTGTTGAATCAAAACAAATTTACGAAAATTGATGGATAATGAAAACACTCTATTTTCTGAGTTGTTTTCTATCCCCGTATATATGTCTTTTTGCGTATAAAAAAAATTAGAAACTTTTGATTCTACAATATTTTTATATCTCCAAAATATTAAAACTAATAAAGTTAATGATAGTAATGAGCCACATAAAAGAGTTGCATAACTCAAGAGCATCAAGCTTACATGCATCATTAACCATTGAGATTGGAGAGCAGGCACAAGTATTGCAGCTCCTTGCATATCTTTTGGAATATATAACGTGGCATAAATTTGAATTATAAGAACACTTGGTGCAATGGTAGATCCCAGCCAATTCATTTTATTTTTTAAGTCCACAACCAGATTAATTAGTGATAATAACCAGGACAAAAACATTAAGGATTCATATAAATTACTTAGAGGTAAGTGTTTCGAATAAAACCAACGATTTACTAAAAAAACCGTTAGAGAAATAAAGACCAAAACCATACAACCCTTACCTATTTTGTCTAATGAAAAAAAAATATCTTTGTGAAATAAGTAGCCCCAATAAGATATAGTGGATAGAAAGATGAAAAAGATGCAAATTTTAGTTAATATTTGCTCGATAGTAATGTATATCATGATATTTTTTCTATTTCAATTCTATAGTTTTATGATACTTAGAGTAACCTTTACATATGTCTCTACATAAATAAAAATCGTTCTTGACAATGCAGGACAAATCTTGTATATAGATTATGTGTAAGTCAGTGCCGCTACTCGGATTCGAACCGAGATGCAATAGCACTGCTTCCTAAGAGCAGCGTGTCTACCAGTTTCACCATAGCGGCTAATCAGAAATTATCGTACCTTAGTTTGTCTAATATGGTCAATGTTTTTCTATTTTTGATTTCAATTTATTCTTTTCAATTTCAGATAAAAAAAAGATTTTTAGATAAAACTTTTTTTACGGAATATAGCGCAGTTTGGTAGCGTGCCATCTTGGGGTGGTGGAGGTCGTAGGTTCAAATCCTGCTATTCCGAAAAAAAAAAGAAAGAAATGAACTTCATTCTAAGATCCTCTTTTATAAAAAAAAAGCTGTTCTAAATTAGAGGAAAGAAAGATTAATTGCCTAGGATTAGTGATCCGGAACAATCAAATACAATATTTGTATAGATAATTGTATAGAGATCGTATGATCTTTTATTTGAAATCTCCATTTCCCTTTCCGTCAAGAGAAAAAAACATCTCACTTTTAGGTTTTTTTTACTTAAAATGGAAAATGGTTTTTAAAAGCGAAAATATTTCAGTTATTTTATTGTCTAATTCATTCAATTTTGTTGCATTATTCAGTAGATTTTTCATTCAAAGGATAATAAAAACTTCTAGAACGACCAGTTAGAATAGATTGCGCTAATGAAAAAGCTTTTAAACAACTTTTTTTTGCTTTTATCTTCCATAAAGTCTTTCGAATTCTTTTTTTCCTCTTCGATACACGTTTTTTTGGAACTGCCATAGTAAAATAAAAACTCTCCTTTGGTTCTAAAAACAAACAAATGTTTATTTTTATAGTTATTTATAAATAAAGTACTTCTTTTCCGTCCATACAAATAGAATCTACTATGAATCGAATTAAATTTTTACGATAACCTTTTTTTATTCTCGTCTTCTTCTTTGACCGCATTTTGTGAACAATAATTTTTTTACTAGAACAGGGATGTAGAACTCTCCCCTTAACGGTTGCATTTTTAACCCATGGAGATCCAATATTAATCATAGAGTTTTGACGTATTAAAAGTACTCGATGTATTACTATTTTGGTAGTTGAATCCAGTTTTTTTGTATTTTTGTTTAAGGAAGTAAAGTCACAAACATCATAAAATCTTCCGGGTTCTACACGGAGCTGTTTACCTCCGGTATCGATTATTGCATATGTATTCATGTTTCTTTTTGGATACTGTAAGTCTTATGCAGATTTGAGAGATTAAACTAATTCAAAACATTATTGTTGGACTAAGTATCTCTAACTAATTTTCCTTATGTCAAGCGTTATTAAAATAACAAACGGCTAAAATAGAATTGAAACTTTTTATTAATAAAACAGATTAATTGAATTTTATCTAGTTTTAATTTATTAAACTAAAAGTTAATTAATCTTTTATATATATATTATCTATAGATGATAAGTATACAAAAAAAAGTAAAAATTATTTTTTTCTATTTATGGAATCTTTATACAGATATGTTTGGATCGTTCCTCTATGTCCATTTGTAACTTCAATTTTAATAGGTGCTGGATTATTATTTTTTCCAAAAGCAGTTAATAGTCTACGTCGTATGGTTGCTTTTTTAAGCATCTCATCTTTAAGTATATCGATGTTGATTTCTATTTTATTTTTTTCTCAAGAAATTAAAAACCAAACAAGTTTTAATAGCTCCTTGTATTGGGTTGTTAATCAACAATTTTATCTAGAACTTGGTTTTTCTTTTGATTCCTTCATTTCAATTATGTTAGTATTAGTTACTACTATAGGATTCTTGGTAATGATATATAGTGACAGTTATATGTCTTATGATCGAGGATATGTCAGATTTTTTGTATATCTTGGTCTTTTTACTGCTTCGATGTTGGGTTTAATTTTGAGTCCCAATTTAATTCAGCTTTATATTTTTTGGGAATTAGTCGGGATTTTTTCTTATTTATTGATTGGTTTTTGGTTTACTCGACCCAGTGCAGCAAATGCTTGTCAGAAAGCCTTTATAACAAATCGTATAGGCGACTTTGGTTTATTATTGGGTATATTAGGTTTTTATTGGTTAACTAATAGTTTTGAAATTAATAATGTAATTGAACGTTGTAATCAATTAATAATAAATGATAATAGTAAGTTATTTTTGATCAATCTATGTGCTATTTTGTTATTTTTTGGACCAGTAGCTAAATCTGCCCAATTTCCACTTCACATTTGGTTACCCGATGCTATGGAAGGACCTACCCCCATATCAGCCCTTATTCACGCCGCTACTATGGTCGCGGCTGGTATCTTTTTGGTGGCTAAAATGTTTCTGCTATTTAAAGCTCTATCATTTACTATGATTGTAATTTCTTCGATAGGAACAATAACTGCTTTTTTAGGAGCTACTATAGCTCTCGCACAAACAGATTTAAAAAGAGGTTTGGCATATTCAACAATGTCCCAATTAGGATATATGATGTTAGCTTTGGGTATTGGTTCTTATCAAGCTGCTTTATTCCATCTTATTACGCATGCTTATTCCAAAGCTTTATTATTTCTTGGATCTGGGTCAGTTATTCATTCACTGGAATCTAGAATTGGGTATTCTCCCAACAAAAACCAAAATATTATTTTTATGGGTGGTTTACGTAAATACATGCCAATAACTGGTATTACTTTTTTATTAGGTACACTTTCGATTTCTGGTATTCCGCCTTTTGCTTGTTTTTGGTCAAAAGATCAAATTCTTGTTAGTGCTTGGTCCTATTCTCCGATTCTTGGAGTGATTGTTTCATTTACAGCAGGATTAAC